GCCCTGTGATCTTCAACCAATTCTGCGCTTCAATATAATTACCAGGAGTAAGCGCTAGAGCTTGTTTCCAATATTCGGCAGCTTGATCGAACCAAGCTTCCGCAATTTCAGAATCTCCTTGTCGAATGGCCTGTTCTCCCCGGTCAGAATAGGTGGGTAAATTCCTTCCCTTAGAACCGTACTTGAGAGTTTCCGACCTCATACGGCTCAGCAGTCAAGTTCTCAAGTTCTTTTGGTGTCCCTTTTTTTAATCTACCATATCTAATTGAATGAGATTTCTCGTGGATCTATCCCATTTTTTTCTCTCGAGTTAACCAAAAGAAAAAGAGGTTGGTTATGGTTATAAGTTTCAAACTTGAATTTTACTTACTAATTTAATCAGTTTTCTCTTTTCTCCCACCTTCGTAAAGCGCATAGGCATTTCCACTATCATTAGAGTTTTCTAAAAAGGTAACTATCTCGGTTTCATATATGAATTTATATAGAATCCGTGAAAAAGCCTTTCCCTTCTAATTACTAATTAGAAGAAGGAAAAGGCTTACTATCTTTGGGATCTGATGCTACACCGCTGCTCAATACCTTAGGGGATCAACTCTATTACATAAGTTGATTCCTAACTTTTATCTCATATCATGACATAAATAAGCAGTCCTTATTGTATCGGCCCAAAACCTCACGAATTGATCTTTACGGCGCTTCCTCTATCAATTAGATCCTTTATCCATAGAATTATCTAGGCATACCTATTTCTTCCTATTTCAAATTCTAAAATTCTATGAAGTTTATTTCTTTGCTACAGCTGATAAAAATCGTTGTTTTGGACGATAGATATGTAGAAAGCCTATTTTTTCTAGTATTTATTAACAGATTTGCTCTTTTTTTCCCTTTCTATAGTGGAGATAGTCGCACGTAATGACAGATCACGGCCATATTATTAAAAGCTTGTGGTAAGAATGGGTTTCGCTCTAGTGCACGAAAATAATATTCCAAAGCTTTCGTATGTTCTCCGTTTCTTGTGTGGATAAGGCCTATGTTATAGAGTATATAACTTCGATCATAGGGATCAATTTCTAGTCGCATAGCTTCATAATAATTCTGTAAAGCTTCTGCATAATTTCCTTCGGATTGAGCGGACATCCGTTACGGTCGTCATTCGATTTAAAGAATCTCCGTTTCAGAACCGTACATGAGATTTTCATCTCATACGGCTCCTCCTTTATGTACATAATCAGAATAATACATGGAATCAAAAAAGATTTAAATATTCTCATTATAAACTGAGCGGGGCTGGTGTTTTTACAAAAAATCTCTAGCCAACCTTCTTGTAAAAGATCTTTCCTTAACATCTAGTATGTTGGTACTAGATAAAATAAAAAAAGGTGACTCCAGCAATTTCTTTGTCTTAAACGCATCTTAATTTTCAGGAATAAGTCACTTCAACAGTCTTAGATGGTTATACGGGTATCCAAAACACGAACGAGATGGATGTTTGTTGTCCCAACCATTCTTGTTAATCCCGATCCTGATAAGGAAAAGGGATAATTTATAACAAAGTTTTCGTGTTGTTGATTCCTAGGAGTAGTGCCTCTTCCTCTATGCCTCCTATTAGTACTAGTGGAGTAAGTTTGACCTAACCCATAGGTGTAACCTTTCGCTCAATACTCTAGAATCGACAATTGAAGCATTTGAGGTTGCATTAATCGGGGATACACGACAGAAGGGCTTGTTTTATTTACAAACTTCACCTTCAACAAGCGTAGATTTATTTCAATAATCTTTTTCTTTCTATCCTGAATAATAATGTGTCTTTCTACTAAGAGTGGTAAAAAATATAAATAACTAAATTAAATTCTAATAAATTACTAATTACTAAATTTAATTTTAAATTCTAAAATAAAGAAAAATTTAAAATAAATAAATCAAAAATACAATAATCAAATCGCACCATCTCTGTAATAGGCGAATGCCTCTTTCTCGCCCGAAGTTGTCGGAATTATTCGTAATAAGATATTGGCTACAATTGAAAAGGTCTTATCAATAAAATTTCCATTTATTCGAGATCTAGACATAGGCAGAAATTCATTCTATAATTTCTTTTAATTACCTTTCGTGAGAAAAAAATCCCACAAACAACGGAATTTTACAATTTACAATACGAAATAACATAAAAACACACTCAGTAAAATGAAACTTCTATTCACAAATTGTTTCTTTTTGACAGGAATCAATAAAAACTAAGAAATATTTGAAGCCGATTGGATTTCATCCAAATGTAAATTAAAATTAAATATAAAATATAGTAGTATAAGAATATAGGAAACTATTCCGATTTCATCAAAGTTGAAGAATCAACGAATTTATCCTAATCTGTAGGATAATTCGAAAAGTTTTGATTGAATTATGATCCAAAGAGGAAAAAGAAAAGAATCGAATAATCGTTCAATGATGGATGAAAATAGAATAATAGTCTAAACTAAATAAAATCATGATCTAAGGGTAG